ATAAATTATGCGTCCCCTGGTTGAATCATAACGACTTACTTCAATTTTGACTCTATCGCCCGGCAGTATCCGTATAAAACTACGTCGGATCCTTCCTGAAACATAACCTAGAATCAGATCTTCATTATCTAAACGAACCCGAAACATACCATTGGGAAGTGATTCAGTAATTAAACCTTCATGAATCCATTTTTGTTCTTTCATTCCAGGTAACCCCCTTGAATTATCAACTAATGGAGGAGGAGTGATATTAGACAACCCGCCTTTCATTTTTTTTTTTCACAAAACAAAAACAAATAGGAAGTTACGGATGCAATTCGGATACCAGAAAGATCACCATATATAACACAAAATTTCTCCTCCGATTCCTTCTAGTCGAGCCTCTCGGTCTGTCATTATACCCCGAGAAGTGGAAAGAATTACAATACCCATTCCTCCTAAAATCCTAGGAATTCGCCGACGGTTGGAATAGATTCGTAGGCCGGGTCGGCTTATACGTTTTAAAACAGTTCTATATGGTCCTTTTCTATTCCTTCTATGTCGCAGAGTTGAAACCAAGAAATTTTTATTGCTTGCTCGATGTTTTCTCACATTTTCGATAAAGCCTTCTCGTAGAAGTATTTTAACAATGTTTTCGGTGATATTTGTAGATGCTATTCGAACCGTTCCTTTTTTATCCATGTCAGCATTTCGTATAGAAGTTATTATTTCAGCAATAGTGTCCCTACCCATGATGAACTATAATTATTGGTGCCTCCGCGTTTTTATATAATCAACATGCTCTGCTTTTTGATTCTTTTTTTTAGGAATTATTCATTTTTATGAATTATTATTATTAAAGGGATATGCGTGAGAAACAATCTACTAATTAATTGAATCTAATTCAGATACCCTATTATTTGATGTTCTCATCTATTAGTATTTATAATACCTCAGGGGCTAATGATACTATTTTAGTAAAATTAAACTGTCTCAATTCCCGGGCGATCGCACCAAAAACTCGAGTTCCTTTTGGATTTCCTTCTTGATCAATGACAACTGCTGCATTGTCATCATATTGTATTATCATACCATTGTCACGCTTGAGTTCTTTACATGTACGTACAATTACAGCTCGGATCACTTCTGATCTTTGGAGAGGCATATTTGGCACTGCTTCTTTGATTACAGCAACAATAACGTCACCAATATGAGCATATCGGCGATTACTGGCTCCTATGATTCGAATACACATTAATTCTCTAGCTCCGCTGTTGTCCGCTACATTTAAATAGGTCTGAGGTTGAATCATATTTTTTTTTTATCTTTTTTTTCTTCGCCCTTTGCATTGAAAGAAAAAAAAAGAAGAAATATTGTTTGTCCATAAATAAATAAACTGCGTTTTTTTTGCATCACAAAGGACCCTTTACTTTCGTTCCACATCCCTATCCCGCAATAACGAATTGAGTTCGTATAGGCATTTTGGACGCAGCTAGAGAAATAGCTTCTCTAGCTACAATTTCTGATACTCCACCCATTTCATAAAGTATTCGACCCGGTTTAACGACGGATACCCAATATTCGGGGGATCCTTTCCCCGAACCCATACGTGTTTCGGTAGGCCTTACTGTAACAGGTTTGTCTGGAAATATACGTACCCATATTTTTCCACCACGACGCGCATATCGTGTCATGGCTCGTCGCCCCGCTTCTATTTGTCTAGATGTGATCCAAGCGGGTTCAAGTGCCTGAAGGGCGTATCCGCCGAAACAAATTCGATTGCCTCGATAAGATATTCCCTTCATTCTTCCTCTATGTTGTTTACGAAATCTGGTTCTTTTGGGGTTATAGTTGATGGTTGTTTCTCAATGCCATCTCTACTGCAGAACCGGACATGAGAGTTTCTTCTCATCCAGCTCCTCGCGAATGAAACGATTCAATAATATTACAATTACAGATATATATAAATAAATTATATATATATATAATAATGTAATTGTCTTTTATAATTTATAATTAATGAATCTTCATTTTTACCTTTATTGAATCGCCCAAAACTTAGCAACCCAATACGGCTTTCGCGGACGAATATTTGCTCTTTCAACATCCCTTTCATTCGTAGGAGCATCCCATGACCTATCAGAATAAATGAATTGGTTCTTGGCCCGTTCCGCCATCCTACCCAATGAATCATTAGGATTCCCTTTCAAGGGAATCTTCCGCAGTCACAGGTTCTGTCGTTCCCATCGCTTCTCGATTAATGGCTAGGCCCGAACTCTGCAATGGAGCTCCTAATAAAATGGGTTCCTGAATCAATCTCCTCAGTCTTTATTGACTCGATGCTCTTTATTATTTTAATTTTTCTTAGGAATTGGATTCATCTAATTATTAATTGGAGTGGATAAGTTCCTTATTGAAATAGGATAAGATAAGGAAAAAACCCCTCCCCAAGCCGTGCCTGCATTTTAAATTGCAATGGACGAATATAGTATGTATTAATGCTTTATTACTTAATGCTTTATTACACTGCCTTTTTTTTTATGAGATAGTTCATAGACCATACATATTGGAATAATATATCATTGCTATTCTTTTTCTTTCTTTCTCTCACCCTTCCATCTCTCCATATCCCTTTGTTTTTTCTTCACAACCTTAATAATAGAATCTGATTGATTTTTATTTTATGTAAAAAAGATTTCAGTTGCTACAACAATATGATCGATACATCATATCATATAGTGACTGGTTCCTTGGATCCAGATAATACGAAGCAATGAGCTGGTTATTAGTTATATAGTTATTAGTTCATACTAGGGGACAGTCCCTTGTTTTTTAATCCTAACCCTAAATAAAAAACCAACGAGTCACACACTAAGCATAGCAATTAGATGAAGTCAATCAAATTGTTATTAAACCCTATAGAATTCAGAATTCGAAAAATACATTTTTTTTTTATTGAACTTGAACGGAAAAAAATAAACGAGTTTGTTATTTTTTATTCAATTGCCGGATGGATAAAATAGAAAGACAACGAAAGGACCATTATTCCTCGCCTGCAAATATCCAAATTTTTATTCCTAATGCCCCGTAGATAGTTCGAACTGTATAGGAACAATAATCAATTTTAGCTCGAATGGTTTGTAGGGGAACCCTACCTTCTCTGATCCATTCGACACGTGCAATTTCTTTTCCGTCGATACGCCCTGCAATTTGTACTTGAATTCCTTTTGTATCTGCTTGTTCAGTTAATTCAATAGCTTTTTTCATTGCCTTTCGGAATGAAACTCTATTCTTTAATTGTCCGGCTATAAATTCTGCAAGAATATTAGGTTGTCCATAAGGTTTTGCAACTCTTGTGATAGCAATGTTAAGTTTTCGATTCACCGAATTAAATTCTTTTTGTACATTGCTCTGTAATTCTTCGATTCCTCGCGGGTTGCCCTCTATTAACAATTTTGGGAATCCCATATATATTATGACCTGGATCAGATCGATTCTTTTTTGAATCTTTATGCGTGCAATTCCCTCGACACCAGAGGATATTTTCATATTTTTTTGTACATAATTCTTGATACAATCCTGTATTTTTTTATCTTCCTGGAGACCTTCGGAATAACTTTTTGGTTGTGCAAACCAAACAGAATGATGACTTTGGGTTGTACCAAGTCTGAAACCGAGTGGATTTATTTTTTGTCCCATAACACCTCGCTGTCTCTATAAGGCCATATCATTTCTCTATTAGTCCATGTCATTCTGTTCCGATATAGCATATGATCCATCATATATAGATACCTCTCTCTGACATCTGTATACTTATCTTTATATACCCATCCATATTTTCTTAACCATATAAAATAGTTTTTATCTTTCGATATATCTTGCAATACAATAGTGATATGGCAGGTGGGTCTTTTTATCGGATAACTACGTCCTCTAGCTCTGGGTTTTAACTTTTTCATGATAGTACCCTCATTAACTTCGGCTTGACTAATGATTAAAGCCGTTTCGTTGAAACCCATATTGTGACTAGCATTTGCTGCCGCAGAATAAACTAATTTTAAAATCGGATAGCATGCTCGATAAGGCATGAGTTCTAATATCATAAGTGTTTCTTCGTAGGTACGCCCACGAATCTGATCAATTACTCTTCGCGCTTTATGAGCAGACATACGTATATGTTGACCTAAAGCGTATACTTCTACATCCGGGTCACTCTTTATCATAAGGTTAACCTCCCACCAATAAACGACGAGCACCCCATATTCACTTTATATTAAATTAATTAACGACGAGATTTATTATCGTTTCTCGCATGCCCCCGGAAATTCAGAGTAGGTGCAAATTCTCCCAATTTGTGACCTACCATACGATCCGTTATATAAATAGGCAAATGTTCCTTTCCATTATGAATAGCAATTGTATGGCCGATCATTGTGGGTATAATGGTAGATGCCCGGGACCAAGTTACGATTGTATCTTTTTCTGCCCTCATGTTGAGCTCAGCTATTTTTCCCAATAAATGATTAGCTACAAAAGGATTTTTTTTTAGTGAACGTGTCACAGCTAATTACTCCTATTCTCTTTTTTTTTGGAAACATATTCTATTTTCAATATTATCCTATTTACTACGGCGACGAAGAATCAAACTATCACTATATTTATTCCTTTTTCTACTTCTTCTTCCAAGCGCAGGATAACCCCAAGGGGTTGTGGGTTTTTTTCTACCAATTGGGGCCCTCCCTTCACCACCCCCATGGGGATGGTCTACAGGGTTCATAACGACTCCTCTTACTACAGGACGCTTACCTAGCCAACGCTTAGATCCGGCTCTACCCAAACTTTTCTGGTTCACCCCAACATTACCCACTTGTCCGACTGTTGCTGAGCAGTTTTTGGATATCAAACGGACCTCCCCAGATGGTAATTTTAATGTGGCCGATTTACCCTCTTTTGCAATCAGTTTCGCTACAGCACCCGCTGCTCTCGCTAATTGTCCACCCTTTCCAAGTGTGATTTCTATG